ATATGAGCCCATAAATCTCTTTTAAGGATTCCGATCTGGAAAAAGAATTGATAGCTTGTACTTTTATCGTATCAATTATCATTTCAACGATCAACTTCTCCCATAATAATATCTATACTACCTAGTATTGTCATAATATCGGCCAATTTCATTTTTTTAACTAGCTGAGGAAGAATTTGCAAATTGATAAAACCAGGTGGACGAATTTTCCATCTCCAGGGAAAAACACTCCGATCTCCTACCAGAAAAATTCCCAATTCCCCCTTGGGGGCTTCTACTCTCACATAAAGTTCTTGTTTAGACAATTCAAAAGTGGGCGAAGGTTTCTTACTAATGAATCGATAATCAAAATCATTCCATTCAGAATCCTTTGTTTTATCAAAACGCCGTACCTCTAAATTCTCATAGGGCCCTCCGGGAATTCCTTCCAGGGCTTGTTGAATAATTTTGATGGATTCCACCATTTCACCGATTCGGACTAAATAACGGGCTAGTGAATCTCCCTCTTTTTGCCATTGTACTTCCCAATCAAATTCGTCGTAAGACTCATAATGATCAATTTTACGAAGATCCCACGGAATTCCGGAAGCTCGTAGCATTGGTCCCGATAAACCCCAATTTATTGCTTCCTCTCCACTAATAATACCCACCCCTTCAACTCGTTCCAAAAAAATAGGATTACGCGTAATAAGCTTTTGATATTCAGTAACCCCTGTTAAAAAATAATCACAGAAATCCAAGCATTTATCTATCCAGCCATAAGGTAGATCAGCAGCCACCCCTCCGATACGGAAATAATTATGCATCATTCGCATACCTGTGGAAGATTCGAATAGGTCATATATCAATTCCCTCTCTCGGAAAATATAGAAGAAAGGGGTCTGCGCACCGATATCTGCCATAAAAGGGCCAAGCCATAACAAATGAGAAGCTATACGACTCAGTTCTAGCATAATTACTCTAATATAGCTCGCTCTTTTCGGTACTTGGATATTTCCCAACTGTTCTGGTCCATTTACCGTTATTGCCTCTGTAAACATAGTAGCTAAATAATCCCAACGTGTTACATAAGGAAGATATTGTATAATTGTTCGATTTTCCGCAATTTTTTCCATTCCTCTGTGTAAATAACCCAATACGGGTTCACAGTCAATAACATTTTCCCCATCTAGAGTAATGATGAGTCGAAGAACACCGTGCATTGATGGGTGTTGAGGACCCATATTGACTATCATGAGGTCTTTTCTTGTAGTCGGTACAGTCATATATTTTTTCCCCGATTCATTATTCCACGAATTGCTGAAAACCAAATGAAGTTCATTAAAAATAATAATTAATATTTAGAATTCTAATTATTATTATTATAAATATTATAATTATAAATAAATAAAAAAAAAAAATGAACTTAACGAGTTTTTGGCTCCCGAATATCCAATTGACTAATTAATTCTTTATAGCGTACTCTATTTTTCTTTGACAAATAAGCCAGGAGTCGTTGACGTTTTCCCAGAATTTTACGTAGACCTCTCTGAGATAAATAGTCTTTTCTGTGCAATTCCAAATGGGAAGTAAGTCTACGTATCTTATTGGTGAAACTGAATACTTGAAATTCAACAGACCCCCTATTTTCTTTTTTTTCTTCTTGCGAAATAACTGAAATGAATAAATTTTTAACCATAACAAAAAATTCTGCGTCCCTTTTTCTTTATTTACATTACAAATATAGATTTTACTAATCAGTAATAATAATGCCAGTCATTTTAATTTGTTATACACAATAATCGGGATTTATTCGTATACTTCTTTTTTTTTTTTAATTCACTTAATTGATAATCAATACAATTTTTTTTTTTTCAATCAAATATAGATAAAAAATGTCTAACCTACAAAAGAGAAGAATTTTGACCTAAGATAAGAAGATTATGACGACTCATTACTTACTAGATAGAATTGCTAAGATCAAGGTCAGGTAATCAGTATCATGTACCATAATCTAATATAACAACATAAGGCTGTATATATTTGTTTGTGTTCATATACCATGTCAGAGATGCCGCTTGATCCATGTAATGTAAATGTATCATCAACTAATTATCAATCGTGGATACATATGTATCCTTGACATAACGAAACGACTACCATTATTGGTATCAAACCAATAGCGATTCATACAAGCAAAATCTTCGAATCGATAATTTGGCCAAAGAAATAATTTGAACTTAATAAATCGATTTGTATCTACATCAAGATGCTTATCCTCATAAAAAAATTGACCACAGCGCTTTACATTGTTCCCATTGCAAAATACTTGATTTCTATCCCCAACATTGACATTTCTTGAATTGAAACAAATGAGAATTCTCAATTCTCTACGACGTCTAGGAGATAAAAAATTATCAGGAACAATAAAATCATAAAAATGATCGTTTCTATTCCCATTTTCATGTCGTGCAATGGATTCATTAAGACCATTCTTATCAACATTTCTTTTTTCTTGGTATCTTCGATTAGTTTGGCGCTTACTCTTATGCACCCGTGAAATAGCTATGGTTTGGTACATGATAAATTGTCCGTCCCATTTTATGGATAGCCGAGCTGGTTCAATAATCAATAGTCCCCTTTTTATCAATTTTGTAAGAGTTGTAGACTTCGGAATCAGCATTACATCCAAACTTATTTCGTCCCTTTGAATAGAGGATATAGCAATTTCCTTTGGATTTCTCAATCTAAGGAGTAGGCAATATACCTTGATATTATTTAGTATTTTTTGATTAAAAGCATTATCCCATTTCAATTGAAAAAGAAAATATCTTTTCAGGAAGAAATCTAGTTCCGCTCCTATCATGGATTTATTTTGATTTTTGCTTTTTTGAATGTATGATCCCCGATAATCTTCTTTAACATTTTTTTTTTTTTTCGATGGATCAGATCCAATATTTTTGTTATTTTGTGCATATGATCCAAGATCTCCTTGGACTGGCTGTTGTTTTTCTTCTTGATTTTGATTCTCTAATTCAAGAGATTTTTTTGGATTATATAATCCATCTTTTTTTTTCTTTTCGTTGATATTTTTACTAATGTTTTTATTTATATTCAATTTCAAAAGAAGTAAATTGATTGGTATGATCCACGGTTGAATCTTATATGTATTATAAAGTGACACAAATTCTGGTAAAAACCAAAGTTCTAGATTTGATATCGGACAATTTAGGATTTCTTCATTCATTCCCATCCAGTCCAAAAATGTTTTTGTTTGATTGGTTGGGCAGATTTGTTTATGAATCGGGGGATTCATAAACACTTTCTTATCCATTTTTTTTTTATCCATTTTATCAATTATTTGATAATAATTAGTCCGAGTCTTAGTATTTTTATTAATGTTGGCGCTGGCCCCGATATCTCTATTTCTCCATTCCTCAATATCGATCTTTTTTCTAAGACAAAAATTAATAGTTCTCCAATCAAAATATTTTCTATCCGGATTTTTATCCCTATCAATAATAGAATCTTCTCGTAGATAGTTACCAAGATCTATATCTCTCGGCAAATAAAAAAGTTCGGGATTATAATTATTGTAATTATAGGAAATCCTTTTTGCCTCGTTTACTTGGAATGGCGACCCATAAATATATGAACCTTTCTTATCTTCATAATTCAGATATTTATTTGATAAAAGATCATATTTGTAGTTTTTTAATTTATCTTTTTGGTTCGGTAATGAATTTACTGCATATGCATAATTGTTTTCTTTCTTGTAATGAATTAATCGGTCTTTTTCATATGAATAAAAATGGGTTGAGTTTTTATTTTGAACCATAAAATTTTGATTGATTCTATTCCGCCAATTTTGCGGTACTAATCTAGACCATCTAGTCTGAGATAAATTGTATTTATAGTGATCATTACCCATTAACCAGCTTTTCCATTCATTCATTTTAAAACCGCTAAGTTTATTATACCTTGATTCGAAATGAAATATTCCGTGTGTTCCAAAAAAATCTTTTTTTATTCTATCCTTAATAAAAGGAATTGTTCCGTGATATTGAAATAAAAATTTCAAGTAATGCTTGTTGATAACTTGGGCTTGTGATAATTTGTAAAATACATATGCCTGTGACAACGAAGAAAGGTCACAAAAAATCTGCGAATTTTGATTTCTAATATTAGAAATCAACTTTTTTATAGTCGAAATAAAATAAATTTGATTTTTTTTATTTTTATCAATATAAAATCCTTTTTTATTTGTTTCATCATTGGAATTATCCGTTATTTTGTTTTTTAATTGAAGTAAAATTTTTACATGTATTCTGGGAATATTAATGATACGTAAAAAAATATCTTTGTATATCCTTTCAATAAACAAATCAAAAAAATAGTGATATTTGCGCATTAGTCGAGCACTTCTTCTTTTTAATATCTGCCAAATCTTTTTTGGTGATTCTAATCTTTTATCATCACAATTTGTTTCGTTAGGACTAATGTTTATATACGTAGTTATAAATATATTTTTTTTTTCTTTTGTTATTTTTTCGATTTGATTTCTGATTGTATTTGTCTTATCAGCCAGATCTTTCATCTTTTTTTCTGTCAGTGAATAATTTGTCCAATCCGCAGATCTAATTCGAATGGACGATTCATGATTTATATGATTACTTATTATTGATTTTTTTTTTTTTGTATTCGATTCATATACTTCCCTCAATCCAAATAATGGAATTAGACTTACTTTTTTAAGTTCTTTCATTATTCTTTTTATAAATCGAACTATTTTTCTAACCCATCTTGTTTTTTCTTTTGATACTTTTCGAAACCATTTTGCTCTTTCGTTTATAATTTTTAGGGCTAGAAAACGTTTTTTTTTCACTTTTATAAGTCTTTTTTCAAGTTGTTTCCAAATAGGTTCAAAAAAGGAAGGTAGTTGTCGGGGAGAACCAAAAGGTAATTCAGCTTCCATTCCCCAAACTGTTAAAAAACAAAAATTTTCTTTTTTACCTTTCTTT